ACCCTGTGTCATTCAATAGAAAATTCCTAAATACCTATAGTATAAGGTTTCCCATTACTGGCTTCGGAATAGAAACTGAAGATCTTGGTAAAGTGTGAGTTGGCGGGTCCTAATAATTCATGAAAGAAATTATCACATTCCCACAATTCAATTAGATACAAAATTTAGAAACCCCTTTTCATGAAAAGGGGTTTTTTTTCTAATCCTTTCATTTCAGGTAATTGCTTGGTCGTACAGTGGTAGATAGTATTCGATGAAAGAAACAGAACAAATAATAGTTGGAACAATTATCAATATTCGTGATGCAACCATTGCTGCATTAGATCCAAAGGTTCCTTCTTAACCTAGCTACAAGGAAGGGGCTGAACTCTATGATATGCAAAGACAGAGTGTGAAACCTAAAATAAAAGGATAATAGCAATTGCTAGTTTTAGAATTGAGTTGGGCTCGAAATAAAGGTTTTATTTCTTCGAGAGATCATGGGATACTTTTATTTTTCTTCTCATTCGAAATGTGCAATTAACCAACCTACTACTGAATGAATCCAATGATTAAAAAAGTAAAAGCGTTATCCGGCTGTTTGTTCCAAAATAGATTAGATAAATTGAAAAAGAAACGAAATGATCAAAATAAAAAAAAAATGGAATTTTAAAATCCAATTCTTTTATTCCATAGTTACTCAAAGAGAACTTCATTTTTGACTGAAGTTACAAGACACAGTTCTTATTTACTTGACTCACGGGTTGCTTACTGAATCCGTTGATTCGGAATCACGGGATCCGTAGATGTTACAGATGACGAATCCATCTTTTTTTTTCTACCCCCTTACTCTCTCTTTTTTAGTGCCAATGGCTAATGAATCAAGAACTTTCAATTGGAACGGATTCTGTCAATTAGTATTTTTTCTTGTCATTGGATCTCGCAAAAATGGAAACTTAGGTAAGTGCTTTATAAACATATGTATAAAAAAGAACATATATCATTTAGCCCCTCCATGACTACTATAACTAGTTATTTCGGTTTTCTACTGGCTGCTTCAACTATAACCCCAGCTCTATTGATTGGTCTGAGCAAGATACGACTTATTTGAAATTCAAATTAATTGAATGAACAATTCATAAAAATGAGTATTTCTGTGAGATTCCCGGTATTCTATGTTCCTTCCCGTGTCAATTGCCAATTCTTGGTTATTGAGATTCATGGGCGATTCGGATTAATATTTAGAGATAGATATTACCTCTCTTTTTCTCTTCTTTCAAACAAATTGAAATGATTGAAGTTTTTCTATTTGGAATTGTGTTAGGTCTAATTCCTATTACCTTGGCCGGATTATTTGTAACTGCATATTTACAATACAGACGCGGCGATCAGTTGGACCTTTAATTGAGTAACATCTCTTTTTTTGATTGACCTCCTCTTGAATTTCCAGGAGGTCAAATTCAGGTTGCAGTTCAAGTTAGTGAAGTTATTTTATTGTGATTCGACATTAAAAGAATCACGCTCTGTAGGATTTGAACCTACGACATCGGGTTTTGGAGACCCACGTTCTACCGAACTGAACTAAGAGCGCTTTATTATGATGGGAGATACGAATGTCAAGAAAAGGATTCTTTTCGTACCCCCAATCCATCTTGTATGTATAGTATCATAAAATGATAGATTATGTCCAATTTGAATCGATCTCAATTGACCCCTCGTTACTGTCCATAGGAGAGGTAATAGGTAGGGATGACAGGATTTGAACCCGTGACATTTTGTACCCAAAACAAACGCGCTACCAAGCTGCGCTACATCCCTTTCATTTGTTGTACAGTGCCATTGTAGGGAATCCCTGTCTTGTTTTCCACATCGTAATTTCCTCTATCTATATAGAATTAGAATTTCTTTTTCCTTTCCATTCCTTCGATCTTATATAAAAAAGAAAAGAATTATATACATACCTAACATATAAAGGAATGAATATTTATCAGTAATGCTCAGGAAGAAGTGTTTATCTTTTTCAGTTTCAGGGACAGGTGGATCTCATCTACCGGATCATTGTATATATCCATTTTAGTTAGGGATTCCCCGTACAAATACAAATGATCTTTAACTACATATGCATCTGATCATATATATATTACAATATAGAATAAAGTCAATAAAGTTAAAGAAAAAGAAGGAGGATTTTCAATGCGAGATATAAAAACATATCTCTCCACGGCACCTGTACTAGCTACTCTATGGTTCGGGTCTTTGGCGGGTCTATTGATAGAGATTAATCGTTTATTCCCAGATGCGTTGACATTCCCCTTTTTCTCATTCTAGTTATTGACATGGGAAGAGATGAAGCAGATTAGAGATACAATAAATTATCTGTGACTAATCCCCCTCTTTTTATTTTTTTTTTCAGTTGTTTAGGAAAGAAAGAGAAAGAATAAAAGTGGATTGAACCTCATCGAAACTGGGGTTCAGGATAGAATTTATTTTATATAAGGAGAACAGAAATAGAAGTGTGGGTCGAGGGCAGGCTGTTCAAGATCATACAAGATAGTAAATGAAATACTGAGATTAGGAATAATTGATAGTTAGAAAAAATTGTATTACTTAATAATTTTATGACTCTATTGATTGCAACGAAATCCTTCATAATTGAATTGATTTCGAGTTAGCAACTTTTCGTTTCATTCCTTTCTTCTTCTCGGCTTCTGTTCGAATCGAAAATAGAAGAATTGAGTGAATCCAAAATCCAAAGGAGGTTCATGGCTAAGGGTAAAGATGTCAGAGTAGTAGTTATTTTGGAATGTACCAGTTGTGTCCGAAATGGTTTGAATAAAGAATCGCGGGGCATTTCCAGATATATTACTCAAAAGAATCGACACAATACACCTAGTCAATTGGACTTGAAAAAATTCTGCCCTTATTGTTACAAGCATACGATTCATGGGGAGATAAAGAAATAAATCGAACGGAACGCGTGTGTCACTCTTCCAAGGAAGAGAAGAGGAAGAAATTACATATATATATTATATACAAATAAAATCCTATTTCGGTCGGATCCGAAATGAATGAATAAATGGGATTTTAGAAATAAGAAAGAAATCATGGATAAACCCAAGCGGCCCTTTCGTAAATCTAAGCGATCTTTTCATAGGCGTTTGCCCCCAATTGGATCGGGGGATCGAATTGATTATAGAAACATGAGTTTAATTAGTCAATTTATTAGTGAACAAGGAAAAATATTATCTAGACGAGTGAATAGATTAACCTTGAAACAACAACGATTAATTACTATTGCTATAAAACAAGCTCGTATTTTATCTTCGTTACCTTTTCTTAATAATGAGAAACAATTTGAGAGAACCGAGTCCATCCCTAGAACTACAGGTCCTAGAACCAGAAATAAATAAGCCTATTCCTCAATCGAATCAAAACTCTAATTGGAACTCAGATTGATGTTTTGTTCGAAAAAGCCGCGAGATTGTTGCACCGTAATAATAATAAAAAAAGAATGGGGGAAGAAGAAATCTTTTTTTTTTATTGAAAGGTGTTCGTTCATTCCTACTACTTATCTTATCATATGAATTTCTACTATACCCTCCCGGAGTTCATTCTCCGGGGAACTCCGTTTAAAGCATTCCGGTGAATTCCTTCCAATCTCCTTATTTGATGATCTCATTGGAAATCGTGTCAAGACAATTCCTATTTGATATAGCTATTTGTGCAGGTATTTTACGATTAAGAAGCAACTGCCTCTTGTACAGATCAAGTATTAATCGACTATAACTACGGGATCCCCTATTCTCACGAGTTACTGCATTTATCCGAGTGATCCACAAGCGACGAAAACTTCTCTTTCGCCTGCCTCTATCCCGATGAGTGGAAACCAAAGCTCTCATTTTCTGTTGAGTAGTAGTTCGAGTAAGTCTTGAATGAGCCTCTCGAAAGGTTGATGCAAATAAACGAATTTTTGTTCTACGTCTCCAAGCTCTATATCTTCTTCTAACTCTGGTCATTGAATCAAATGAAACTTTGATGAATAACTAATTGATTTCTTTCAGTCATTCTTTTCCCCTCTCCTGGTTTATTAATAACAAAACGGATTCTTCCGATGTATAAAATACAAATTCCAATGGCTTTTGCTACTATAACCTTCCCAACCACAATTTTTTGATTTCTTCCAGGCATTTCACCTCAAAAAAAAAAAGAAATTGTACCGATGTTAGGTATAAAAAAAATCAAAGTAGGTATAAAATAATATAGTAAATGGATAAATAGTGGTTTCCATCGTTTCTATGGTTACTTCTTAAACGGTGAGGTCCTCTCTATACACCGGAGCCCCTTTCCTCATTTAATCAATGTTATTGGTAACTTGTACAGTTCACACTCTTTGGCTCTACCCATGAATTATCCAGTAATAGGTCTTTTTACAATGAGATCTATCCATACAGTGACGGCATTTAATTATGAAGGTTGAATAGGTAGCTGACCCTGTTAGTCCGTTCTTGCAAGAGTAGGAGCATAATCTTTCTGCTTTTTAAATATAATATCATTTTCCCCGCTTAATGGATAACCATTTGCTACCAATGGGGAATTGCTTTTCATCTCAAATCGAGGTGATTGGATTTGCACCAATGGAAACCATAAATTCCATACACAATAGCGGTAGCGGTATATGAGAGATCTTTATTTTTAGATAGTGAATAGAGTTCTTCTATTCTATCTTATTCATGGGTACGGGCCATTGATACTGTAAAAACGGTCTCATTTGTTCTAGCTCATTATCTGAACGAGTCGCACATACACCCTAGTACATGTTCCTCGACGCTGAGGACATCCTCGAAGAGCAGGGGATTTCGTGACATTTCTTATTGGCTGTCTTATGTTTCTAATAAGTTGTTTAATAGTTGGCATGCTGAATCATATACAGAATGGGTTGGTTTAGATCGATCCTAACCAGATGATTATCAATTATTTCCATTTAATATTTTATTCAGGTAAGAAGATAAAAGATCAAATGATGGTTCATTCAAATTTCGAAATGGAATCAAAGATTTATGTCAAATCCCCGGTATTTTCGACCGCTACAAGATCAATAATGCCATGATCTTGGGCTTCTGTTGCTGACATAAAAACATCCCTTTCCATGTCTTCGGATACAACCCATAAAGGATTGCCCGTTCTTTGTACATAAACCCTTGTGAGGGTTTCGCGGAGTTTTAGTAGTTCTTTCGCTTCCAGGATAAATTCTCCTGTGGGTGCCTCATAAAAAGAACTAGCAGGTTGATGGATCATAACCCTGATGATATAACATAATGAATGATTCCTCTACCTCGCATGATTGGGGGAAGGGATGGGAAAAGAATAACAAGCGGGGAGAAAAAAAAAGATAGAATTGAACAACCGTACAGGCATTTTTTGTGCATTGCATACGGCTCTGCAATGGAATTTCTTTTTCTCTTCTTTCGTCGAAGAAAGAGACAAGTCGAATCCATCAGACCCGGATCGTTGAATGATCCATTTACCATCCTTCCTTTCGGAGTAATCAAAAATACTATGATGGTTCCGTTGCTTTATATATTTATCTCGTTTGTGATTCAGCAATCCCAAAGTTTCTTTCTGATCCGATCAAATCAAAATTAAGTAAAAAATGATCTTTTTTCACACTCTTTCATAACATAAATATTGGATGGAAAGAGACTTCTGGTGTGGAAGCAAAAAGGTTTGTGACGCTGAAACGGACCCCGATACATAAGATCAAATCGAAAATAACCTTTTTTTCATACTACTATCCCGATACATAATCTCATATTATATTATGAAAAAAAAAAATAATAATAGTTTGCTCATATCGAACTTGAAATGCCATGCTATTATGACTTAATTATTTTATTCATATTCCATATGGCGAAGGCATAGTCTTTTTTTTTTTTTTTTCTCAAATCAAAAAACTCATTGGCGCCAAGCGTGAGGGAATGCTAAACGTTTGGTAATTTCTCCTCCGACCAGGATGAAAGATCCCATTGAAGCGGCTAATCCCATGCATATTGTATGCACATCTGGTGGCACAAATTGCATAGTATCATAAATAGCTATTCCTGGGATTACCCACCCGCCGGGAGAATTTATAAACAAATAAAGATCTTTGGTATCATCTTCTATGCTGAGATATACCATGAGACCAACAAGTTGATTCGAGATCTCGCTATCAACTTGTTGGCCTAAAAAAAGTAATCTTTCTCGATGAAGTCGGTTGATTAGGACAAAATTGTATTCCTTAGGAACCGTACACGCACCTTTGGATGCATACGGTTCAAAAAATCAAAATTGAGAAAAAAAAAAAGAAATGTGTCGATTCCAGCCCTATTTCTTTTTTCGTAGCAGGCTTTTTCCTAATGAAGGGGCTTTTTCTTTCATTTTCAAGAAACACGAGTTTTGACTTGCTTCCCTATATAAAAAAGAATTCACTGAACTTATCGAACTAACCTCTCATTGATGTATTGTTTCATCGAGATCCAAATCACTATGTCATTTTCTTGTTCCCGAATGGGCCTCTTCAACTCTTTTAGGTTTATGCTCTACTCCGGGTAAAGGTCTGCCCGAATTCCACTTGTACATATAGGACAAATGATTCCAGTACCATTTCTTTTTGCTACGACTTTCTTCTTTTTCAATTTTATGCCTTCCACAAAATATTCGATGTATTCACCATATTATTCCATTCCATTGATTGGCGAGATCACTCATATGGTATAAAGAAATCATTTAGGATAGGGTGGGAATCATACATAGATTCCCAATTTGGTATTTTCTGAACGGAGCCTGTATACTTCATTTTATTGGTCCAAGCCAACCATAAATTCTTTTAATTGATAATATGGATCCCCCAACCAAAAATCAATTGATCTAATTGCACTTCACGCTTCGAATTATTGATGGTTCAATCAATCTTTCTTGGGCGAAATAGAGGATATCTCGATCGGGGGAGAAAACGGGGAAATCCCATATGACCCAATATGTCTGACAAGTCACACTATACGTCAACCCAAACTGCATCTTCCTCTCCAGGACTCCGGAAAGGTACTTTTGGAACACCAATGGGCATTAAATGAAAGAAAAAGGAGTTAAGTACTCTATTTCACTTTGATGTGGAAACGTAATAAACAATATAAACAATGGGTTTATTGTCTTCATAATATTGTCATTTATCGTATTTTATCGATCGATTGGAAGATTCATGGAGGAAGACGGAATAAAGGAAAATTCTTACGAACGGATCGTTCGAATGATAAACAAGTATCTATAAATTCGCTCACAAAAAATAGGACTAACCGCCCCATTGCGTATTGGTACTTATTGGGTATAGAATAGATCTGCTTCTTTTTGTTCCTACGAGCAGAAGTTCCATTATTACCAACGTAACAGAATAAATATTAACCCTTGTTTCGAGATAATCCAACGAAAAAGCGAGGTCCATAGCATAGTTATTTCCAATGCGATAAAGTGACATAGTGTCTATTTTTTTTGAGAAAGGGGTATTTCCATGGGTTTGCCTTGGTATCGTGTTCATACCGTCGTATTGAATGATCCTGGTCGGCTGCTTTCTGTCCATATAATGCATACCGCTCTAGTTTCTGGTTGGGCCGGTTCGATGGCTCTATACGAATTAGCAGTTTTTGATCCTTCTGACCCCGTTCTTGATCCAATGTGGAGACAAGGTATGTTCGTTATACCCTTCATGACTCGTTTAGGAATAACCAACTCATGGGGCGGTTGGAGTATCACAGGAGGAACTATAACGAATCCGGGTATTTGGAGTTACGAGGGTGTGGCCGGGGCACATATTGTGTTTTCTGGCTTGTGCTTCTTAGCAGCTATCTGGCATTGGGTGTATTGGGACCTAGAAATATTCTGTGATGAACGTACGGGAAAACCCTCTTTGGATTTGCCCAAGATCTTTGGAATTCATTTATTTCTCTCAGGGGTGGCTTGCTTTGGGTTTGGCGCATTTCATGTAACAGGCTTGTATGGTCCTGGAATATGGGTGTCCGATCCTTATGGCCTAACCGGAAAAGTACAATCTGTAAATCCAGCATGGGGCGCGGAAGGTTTTGATCCTTTTGTTCCGGGAGGAATAGCCTCTCATCATATTGCAGCAGGTACATTGGGCATATTAGCGGGTCTATTCCATCTTAGTGTCCGCCCACCCCAACGTCTATACAAAGGATTACGTATGGGCAATATTGAAACTGTCCTTTCCAGTAGTATCGCTGCTGTCTTTTTTGCAGCTTTCGTTGTTGCTGGGACTATGTGGTATGGTTCAGCAACTACCCCGATCGAATTATTTGGTCCCACTCGTTATCAGTGGGATCAGGGATACTTCCAGCAAGAAATATATCGAAGAGTTGGCGCCGGTCTAGCCGAGAATCTGAGTTTATCGGAAGCTTGGTCTAAAATTCCTGAAAAATTAGCTTTCTATGATTACATCGGTAATAATCCTGCGAAAGGTGGATTATTCAGAGCAGGCTCAATGGACAACGGGGATGGAATAGCTGTTGGATGGTTAGGACACCCTATTTTTAGAGATAAAGAAGGGCATGAACTTTTTGTACGTCGTATGCCTACTTTTTTTGAAACATTTCCAGTAGTTTTGGTAGACGGAGACGGAATTGTTAGAGCCGATGTTCCTTTTAGAAGGGCAGAATCGAAGTATAGTGTCGAACAAGTGGGTGTAACTGTTGAGTTCTATGGTGGCGAACTCAATGGAGTCAGCTATAGCGATCCTGCTACTGTGAAAAAATATGCTAGACGTGCCCAATTGGGTGAAATTTTTGAATTAGATCGTGCTACTTTGAAATCCGATGGTGTTTTTCGGAGCAGTCCAAGGGGTTGGTTCACTTTTGGACATGCTACGTTTGCTTTGCTCTTCTTTTTCGGACACATTTGGCATGGTGCTAGAACCTTGTTCAGAGATGTTTTTGCTGGTATTGACCCAGATTTGGATGCTCAAGTGGAATTTGGAGCATTCCAAAAAATTGGAGATCCAACTACAAGGAGACAGGTAGTCTGATACAACATTGCTATGGTATCTTTCGCCTCTATATTTGATTTTTTTATTTGACAGAAGGTACCGTAGAAATATTGATTTTCATCATCGCCTTTCTTTGCTCTTGTCCTTTCTTTATCTGGGAAATGATCCCAAATGAACAGGTGTGGAAGCTATAATTGTAAACCACGATCGAATCTATGGAAGCATTGGTTTATACATTCCTGTTAGTATCGACTTTAGGGATAATCTTTTTCGCTATATTTTTTCGAGAACCGCCTAAGGTCCCGACTAAAAAGATGAAATGATTTTTCATTATCTTAATTGAAGTAATGAGTCCCCCATATGGGGGACTCATTACTTCAATTAGTCCCCGTGTTCCTCGAATGGATCTCTTAGTTGTTGAGAGGGTTGCCCAAAAGCGGTATATAAGGCGTACCCTGTAAAGCTTACAAGTGAACCAGATATGGAGATGGCGACTAAGGTTGCTGTTTCCATTATTAGAAATTTCAAGACCGCGATGGATCTATGCTACGATAAGATCGTTTATTTAAAACGGAATAGTATACAAAGTCAACAGATCTCAACCAATGAAATAGTATTTATGGCTACACAAACCGTTGAGGGTAGTTCTAGATCTGGGCCAAGACGAACTATTGTAGGGGATTTATTGAAACCATTGAATTCGGAATATGGTAAAGTGGCTCCTGGATGGGGAACCACCCCATTTATGGGTGTCGCAATGGCTCTATTTGCAATATTCCTATCTATTATTTTGGAGATTTATAATTCTTCCGTTTTACTGGATGGGATTTCAATGAGTTAGGTCCATAAGGCTTTTCAATCAAAAATGAATCACTTAGGACTCAGATTTATAGTCCGTTCTGGTAGTTCGACCGTGGAATTCCGTTGTTTCGGTATTTCCGGAATATGAGTGTGCGACTTGTTATAATTGATCCTATTGATAGTACAGAG